TTCTATTGACCCTATCACAACCCTATCATAACGAAACTTACTTGATTAATACATGGTCAATCCAAGCATCGAATGATGTGATAAAGAAATTGGACTGATACCCGTGTAACCGGATTTTTTAATAAAAAAAAAAAAAAAATACGAAAATGTCTATCATTTACGAATTTCCTGGCTGAGTGTTATCTAGATCTTATCTTAACGATAAGCGAATCCATAAGTGCAGATAGAAGGGAAATGAAGAAAAAAGTTTGCTCTTTTTTCTGTTGGACAAATAACTCTCTGAAGAGATCTTCTACTTCGTTATATTCATATATACGTATATATAGATATATATATATGGATGTCTATATAGATAATTAGAATTATCTATACTCTATATAAATAGATATATATATCCATTATATATTAATAATCCATTATCTATTAATGGATACTTCTAATTTCTCTATTCTATATAATATATAGAAATTATCATGATGAATGATTATGATGATTCCTAAGTAAACCATCATCAATTCTTTTGAATCCTGAAAGCAGGTCAGTTTTTTGGAATCTAGTCATAATAATGCCATTATATTGACAATTCCAAAAAACTGATCATACTATGATCATAGTGTGATGGCGATCGGGCAGATATGCCCCCATCGTCTAGTGGTTCAGGACATCTCTCTTTCAAGGAGGCAGCGGGGATTCGACTTCCCCTGGGGGTAGGATACTACGAAAGGAAGTAGATCATAGATTATCAATAAAATAAGCCGAGAATGGATTCTTCCTGGGTCGATGCCCGAGCGGTTAATGGGGACGGACTGTAAATTCGTTGGCGATATGTCTACGCTGGTTCAAATCCAGCTCGGCCCAATAATTCGTCGATCCACATGAGGATGATATAACCAGTTTGTCCTTCATATCAAGCATTTCTGGCGGAAAAAAGAGATTTTTTTTTCTACGATAAGTAGATCGATCCCATCCCTACTTTTTTTTGTCCCATGTCTGATATTTCTAACCCTCGGGATTCATAATGTGTAAAGGAAAGGAGTAAAAAAAAAAGCAAGCATTTTTTTTTATTCATGAGAATCCATTTGGCAATAACTACAGGATTACGAGAAATCTGAGTCGCTCTCATTCTAGATTACAACACGGTGAATATCAATCTAAAAGAAAAGGTTCAAATGAAATTATTAAGAATATGTATGCTGTACACCTTCATTTCCTTTCCCGGGGATTGTAGTTCAATTGGTCAGAGCACCGCCCTGTCAAGGCGGAAGCTGCGGGTTCGAGCCCCGTCAGTCCCGACCCGGGATCTGATGAATCCATGGTTTCATCTCTCCATTTTCTTTTCTGTGAACAGAGAACAAAAGAGTAGGGTTTCATTTTCATGGGGGTCCTTATTTCTTTTCTGGTTCGCATTTCTCATAGTTCCAATATGAGAACTAGTACCAATTAATGAGCGAGAGACATATGTTATGTATATTGGGAAAAAATCGGCAGTACCACCCTATCCCTATTCAGATACAGGTCTGGCTCTTAGATTCAATGGAGTGGAGTACGCATATGTTTCCCGGAAACACATACAAAAATGCGATTTGTTTATTGTACAATAGACAATTAACATAATCTAGTTATCCCCACGGAGTTTTTTTCCGATAAACCCTATCCCTATATGCTCTGATAAACCTTATATGCTCTGATTTAGTGTAACCCAACATTAGGAATTTGAAACAACCCATCTTATTCAAAGAATTTTTTATGTATACATCCTGAGATGTATATGTCCCGGTGTCAATCTACTAAAAGTAGGCTACTAAAAAGAGGATACTAATAACTAAAAGATCAAACAAAATTTATATATAAAGAAAAATAAGGACTTTGTCGGAATGGGAAAGGAATATTAGATCTTTTCTATTGAGGTTGAGACTCATATTGATATTTATTACACTTATCCGTCTTCCACGATGATAATATCATCACAAAATTTTTGTTTATAACTTAACTCGTTCTCTTACTTCTACTGTTTGGGTGGGTCTATGACCAACGAAACCCCCATCTGATGATACCTCATCCTATGATTGTGTAAGAAAGGCGTTATAAAAAAAAGAGTGGAAAAGATGAGAAATTCCGTGGGAATTTTGATTGGATCAGGAATCCCATTTTGGGGTTTGGTATGGATAAAAGATCTTCCTATGTTATACTATTCAATTCTCAACGATGAATCGATTTGATGGATCAGATATTGTTATTCATTATATTTATTGGTCTGATTCTGTATCATCAGGATGCAATTCATCCCATGGATCTTACAGGAGAAAGATTTATCATCTCTATGGGATTAGATCCCGAGTTATTGTGAATAAAAAAAAACGATGAGATTATGGAAGTCAATATTCTCGCATTTATTGCTACTGCACTGTTCATTTTAGTTCCTACTGCTTTTTTACTTATCATCTACGTAAAAACAGTCAGTAAAAATGATTAAATTGAGTGAAACTTTACTTTTGAGTTCTTATCACTGATTGAAGAAATGAAAGGGATTCCAATTCGAAATCTCAAATGAGCGAACTGGAATCAGCACGTTAGAATCGATAGTATGGTGGAAAGAACTAGATAAACCTTTCTACCACGCTATCGATTATTGGTTTGATATAGATCAATCTATAATATGTATTTACATATAGAGATATTCAGTAATATATAAAATTACATATGTGTAAACAGCACTCCAATGCTCCAATTCCTGGGTTTCTAATTGATCATTTTCAATACGTACTCGGGATCCCGTCGAAACAATCAATGGAGTAGGAATAGTATGGGATATATTATATAAAAAAAAAGTACAAAAAAAAAACAAAACAAAGTAATCATTTTTAGCATTCCGAAGAAGTAATTGATTGAGCCGTTAATAGATGATCTAAAGAATTCTATGGGAGCTTTTTCTGATTTGTAAAAGGAGGAGGGGACCACACCCACTTTTTTATGCTTGAACCATGATACGAGATCTGCCGATAAAGCCTAAAAAATATTCCTAAGACAAGATCTTATTATGTGTAGTACCTTTCTTTTTGTACAACCACTATGTTTATGTCGCCTCCAGTCGAAAGTACGTAATATACATCCGACTTGCTCTTTTAACTCTTTTCTTTTAACTCTTAAAGTAAAGAGGGAAACAAATATAAAAATATGGGTTGGTTTCTCCTCATTGTCATTGTAATAGCCCTAATTCTAGTACTAGTAATCGCTGGTTCATTGAAATAGAATAGTTAGGAAGATTTCGGTTGGAAAAAATTTCCCATCATCTATCATGCATGTATATCCCTTTGAGTTTCGAAATAAAAAAGGGGGGTATCATTGAAATATTTGTTTGAAGGTTTTTATTTATAGAATAGAATACCGAATTCCAGTGGAATCTAGAAATGGGGATTTTTGATGGAAAAATGCTTAAAAAAAAAAAAAAAGATCTATTAAACAATTGTCATACAATGACATTTCTCAACTCAATTAGCAGTACCCTAGAGTCCACTTCTTCCCCATACTACAAGTGAAAGGGAAAATGTAAAAACTACCATTAAAGCAGCCCAAGCGAGACTTACAATATCCATGTCAATTATGTCCCCTATTTCTATGAATATGAAAAAAGATTTTTCATTATTGATCACTAATAATAATGGAATAGAGGGCACAGAGTCAAACAAAACAAAATAATAGGATAAGAATAAGACTATTTATCAACCAATCCAATGAATCTATTCGTAATAAGTTCCTATATGATTTCCAGTCGAATCCGTAAGCATTAAACAAATGCAAGAGACACGGTCACCTCCTTGGAATAGGGGTGGGGACTTCCAAAAAGAATTCTTTTTCGACTTTGTATTATTATTCTATAAGAGCTAACCCCCCCATTGATTATTTATTGATTTTTCTACCACTCAGAGAATCTTGTGAGTCTGGCTACAAAGTACCTTCATTTCAGTCCTTTCCACTCCTTCGAATTTGATTGCCCATCAGCCTATCCAATCTAACTAAAGACTCAGTCAGTAGAGTAGACACTACACTAGGCAGTGTAAGGAAATTGCTAAGTATTGACAATACTATTCCTTACCTGCTTCTGTTTCTGTTGGGTAAGAGTTCTGCGAGTTCTATCAGCGGGGTGGAATAGGGTATTCTGAGTCTTGTGTTGATCAGGCGACACCCGGATTTGAACTGGGGAAAAAGGATTTGCAGTCCCCCGCCTTACCACTCGGCCATGCCGCCAAAACGATACAAAACAAACTGGCAGGAACTATCCCTTTTTAGTGGATTACTGAACAGTTTCGTTTCTTTTTTTTATTTGATTTGGATTTAGATTTTTATTTATCCCATAGATATAGTCTCTCAAAACACACAACACCGAAAAACTTTTCTTTTCTATTGAAGGATAAAAAAGGATTTCCAGTCACAAACTCGAAAATTCGGGGCAAGGCAAATTGGAACCATTAACTATTAACTGTGAATTATGGAATTCCTCTTGTATTTTGATTTCCAATCCTGTTCCCCTTAATGCCTAAGGCAATCAAATTGATACACGACTAATCAGTATCAAGAATTCTCAATAATGAATCTTTTTCAATTATAACAACAAGACTGTATATATGTAAACCCCATAATCGAAATTGTTACACGGATACCTAATCCGGTATCTTATCTACATCTCTCTATAAGGAATCCTCGTGCATGAATTTTCATAATGGAATATCCGAGAAATTAGGATAGAGATCTAGCACGACTTCCGTTGTACCAAGTCAAAAAGTAGAATATATGAATAGCTAGATCGCTATATCCCCCCAAATGAGTAATTTATCTTCTCCGCAAATCTTTTTGTGAACAATAACAATGGACGCAACGAAGTAAGTTAAATGCTCAAAAAAGTGAACTCTATAACATAACGTTCTTGGTTTTTATGTCTTTATCTCATTCATAGAGAACGGATTCAACCCAGAATCCTTTTTTTTTTTACTCAATTTGATCGT